TCATAAATCGAGTCGATGCAGAGGAAATTAAAGCATTTACATACTATTCATTTTTTCTTTTTTTAGAAAAAAATAGCCAAAAACATAATCAGGATTATGTTCCATCCCTTAATCTACTGGATTTTACGGAGTCCACTCATCCACGACATGATCGGGTATGATCATAGAAAAGATTCTCTTCAAGTGAACCAGCCTACCCCCTGTATGGGGCTTACACAGTGGTTGGAACAAAGACACATTTGGTTGTGAATTTCAATGTAGCAGATAAAGCCATATTTCTGCACGGCCCGATCAATAGTTCAAGTCACACACTCCCATAATCCATTTTCTCTTCATAGAATTCCCTTCAACTTTTTATTTTATGTAAAAAAAAATATTGTGGAGTTGCAGGGAAATATCCAAATACATGTCTTATTTTTTTAATAATCCATATTTATAGCAATAAAATACTATCGTTCCTTCACCAAGTAATAAGATAAATGAGTAATTACAAATATCTAGAATCTATATTATTTATAAAGGACCAGAAATACCTTGCTTACGTATCATTAGGAAATGCATTAACATAAATACGGCCGTAAGAAGAGGTAATACAAAAGTGTGTAAACTATAAAAACGAGTCAAAGTAGATTGTCCAACACTAGCACTTCCGCGTAATAATTCTACAAGAGGCGATCCTATTACCGGAATAGCGTCAGGTACACCTGTTACAATTTTGACTGCCCAATAACCAATTTGATCCCAAGGTAAAGAATAACCTGTTACACCAAAAGATGCGGTCAATACACCCAGAACCACACCAGTAACCCAAGTTAATTCGCGAGGTTTTTTAAAACCACCGGTGAGGTATACACGAAATACGTGCAGGATCATCATCAGGACCATCATACTTGCCGACCATCGATGAACTGATCGGATTAACCAACCAAAGTTAGCTTCAGTCATTATATATTGAACAGAAGCAAAAGCCTCAGTAACAGTTGGACGGTAATAAAAAGTCATAGCAAATCCCGTAGCTACTTGTACTAAAAAACAAGTAAGGGTAATTCCTCCTAGACAATAAAATATGTTGACATGTGGAGGAACATATTTACTAGTTATATCATCTGCAATCGCCTGAATCTCAAGACGTTCTTCGAACCAATCATAAACTTTATTGAGATAGGTAAACCAAGGTTACTCCCCCTCCAAGAACTGTATATGAGAATTTCATCTCGTACAGCTCAAACAAAAAAAAGACCAAAATACTGATTGAAAGGTCTATGGAATATAAAGTTTTAAACTTCTCTCTCATTCAATATTATTTAAAGATATGAAAGAGTCAAAATACGAAAGCCCCTCCTTGTGGTTAAATGCCAAAAAATCAAGTCAGCTCATACGTCTTTATGTTGTGTTGATCGTTACAGGCCTCTTGAATCTTCTAGATTACCTATCTTTATTGTCTTTTTTATTTGGTATTTGTATTGAATGGGAATGTGGATTTCTTCTTGTTTTCTTTATTATTGATAGGAATTCTCTTGTTAAGACCCTACTTAACTAATCAATTGAAACCTCAGATTCATACGAGAACCACGATAATTCAATGAAACCTTCAAAGTCAAAAGTTCACTGAGTGAGAACCTTTGGATCATAACTTATTCAATCAAAAAAGAGCTATAATGACTAAAAAATAAAAAGAAAAGAAGCGTTTGTCCTTTGATCCAAATAAGAGTTTAAAGGCAGAAAAATAGTTTGATTTATGAAAGTTTATAAGATAGAACGGAAAGAAGTCCGGCTACGGGGTCTAATTATTAAGTATGAATCATAGTTCGAATACTTTGTGATCTATTTGATCTATTTCGTGCTCCAGATACTCGAATGAATATCCGACGAAGTAAAACCATCGTGATAACGATGACAGACCCCACTCTCTGTACTATCCATAGGGTCAATTCTAACAAGTCACACACTCATATTCCGGAAATCTACAATGCAGAAAAAATTTCGCGGTCGAACTACCAAAGGAGAAATGGGCTAAAATTTTTAGACCTACATACTTTACTTTTTTGTATCGAACTAAAAGCTAGGACTTCAAGATTCTTCTCAGTCTAATTCACTGAAATTCCATCCAGTAAAACAGAAGAATTATAAATCTCCAAAATAATAGATAGGAATACCGCAAATAGAGCCATTGCAACACCCATAAAAGGGGTCGTTCCCCATCCAGGAGCTACTTTACCATATTCGGAATTCAAAGGTTTCAATAACTTCCCAGCAGAAGTACTTCTTGGACCAGATCTAGAACTATCCTCAACAGTTTGTGTAGCCATAAATCTTATTTTGTATTCATTACGATCTGTTGACTTTGTATACCACTCCGTTGTAAATAAAGGATCTTAGCATAGATCCATTGTGGTCTTTCAATTCTATAATAATGGAAACAGCAACCCTAGTCGCCATCTTTATATCTGGGTTACTTGTAAGTTTTACTGGGTATGCTCTATATACTGCCTTTGGGCAACCCTCTCAACAACTAAGAGATCCATTCGAGGAACACGGGGACTAGTTAACGTAATAAGCCTCCAAATATTTGGAGGCTTATTACGTCAATGAAGATAATGAAAAATTATTTTATTTTTTAGTTGAAATTTTAGGTGGTTCCCGAAAAAAAATAGCGAAAAAAATTATCCCTAAAGTCGATACTAAGAGAAATGTATAAACCAATGCTTCCATAAATTTGATCGTGGTTTACAATTATAGCTTTCATACCTGTTTTGTTTATGTTTACTTAGGAGTATCCCTCCGGATAAAGAAATAAAAAGAGTCAAAGAAACGGCAGCGATTTCAATCAAGATTCCTACAGTACCCTACCTATTAAATTAAAAAAAAATCGCAAACAGAAACTAGAAGAAAAAAAGCAATGTTGCATCAGACTGCTTGTCTTTTTGTAGTTGGATCTCCAAGTTTTTGGAATGCCCCAAATTCCACTTGAGCATCCAAATCTGGATCAATACCAGCAAAAACATCTCTGAAAAGGGTTCTAGCACCATGCCAAATGTGTCCAAAGAAGAAAAGTAAAGCAAACGAAGCATGCCCAAAAGTAAACCAACCTCTTGGACTGCTACGAAAAACACCATCGGATTTCAAAGTAGCACGATCTAATTCAAAAATCTCACCCAATTGAGCCCGTCTAGCATATTTTTTCACAGTTGCGGGATCACTATAACTCACTCCATTGAGTTCACCACCATAAAACTCAACAGTTACACCTACTTGTTCGACACTATATTTTGATTCTGCCCTCCTAAACGGGACGTCGGCTCTAACAATTCCGTCTCCGTCTACTAAAACAACCGGAAATGTTTCAAAAAAAGTAGGCATACGGCGTACAAAAAGTTCACGCCCCTCTTTATTTCTAAAAACGGGGTGTCCTAACCATCCAACAGCTATTCCATCCCCGTTGTCCATTGAACCCGCTCGGAATAACCCCCCTTTTGCTGGATTATTACCAATATAATCATAAAAAGCTAATTTTTCAGGAATTTTAGACCAAGCTTCTGATACACTTTGATTTTCAGCTAATCCAGCACTAACTCTTCGATATATTTCTTGTTGAAAGTATCCCTGATCCCATTGATAACGAGTAGGACCAAATAATTCGATGGGAGTAGTTGCAGAACCATACCACATAGTTCCAGCAACAACAAAAGCTGCAAAAAATACAGCAGCAATACTACTGGAAAGGACGGTTTCAATATTTCCCATACGTAATCCTTTGTATAGACGTTGAGGCGGACGAACACTAAGATGGAATAAGCCCGCTAATATACCCAACGTTCCTGCTGCAATATGATGGGAGGCTATTCCTCCCGAAACAAAAGGGTCAAAACCCTCCACGCCCCACGCCGGATTTACAGGTTGGACCTTTCCGGTTAGTCCATAAGGGTCGGATACCCATATTCCAGGACCATATAATCCTGTTACATGAAAGGCGCCAAAACCAAAGCAAGCCACTCCTGAAAGAAATAAATGAATTCCAAAAATCTTGGGCAAATCCAAAGAAGGTTTTCCTGTACGTTCATCAGAAAAAATTTCTAGATCCCAATATACCCAATGCCAAATAGCTGCCAAGAAGCACAAGCCAGAAAACACAATATGTGCTCCGGCTACCCCTTCGTAACTCCAAAGACCCGGATTCATTATAGTCCCTCCTGTAATATTCCAACCGCCCCATGAATTGGTTATTCCTAAACGAGTCATGAAAGGTATAACGAACATACCTTGTCTCCACATTGGATCAAGAACAGGGTCGGAGGGATCAAAAACAGCTAATTCATAGAGAGCCATCGAACCGGCCCAACCAGCAACCAGAGCAGTATGCATTATATGAACAGAAATCAAACGACCGGGATCATTCAATACAACAGTATGAACACGATACCAAGGCAAACCCATGGAAATACCCCTTTATCAACGAAAAATAGACACTATGTAACTTTATTGCATTGGAAAAAACGATGTTACGGACCCCCCCTTTTTTAGGTAATTATTTCGGAGAAAGGATTAATATTTGTTCTATTCTGTTAGTAATAATGGAACAATTCTATTCATAGGAAAAAGGGAAGCGGATCTATTCTATATCCGATAAGTACCAATACGCAATGGGGGTGAATCCTATTTTATATGAACCAAGATAGCTATTGTTGTTGATCATTCAGAAGTCCGTTCATAAAAAATTTCTTTTCGTTTTTTGCATTCTCTCTTACTTTAACTTTTATTTTATATTTTATTTTAGCTTATTCAACTTATGTATTAAATATGATTAATTTACATATGATTAATAAAGTAAGAAAAAAGGATAATATTATTAAAAAATGAAACCCCCGTCTTACGTTTCCACATCAAAGTGAAATAGAGAACTTCATTCTCTTTTTTTTTCATTTCATGCCTATTGGCGTTCCAAAAGTACCTTTTAGAAGTCCTGGAGAAGGAGATACATCTTGGGTTGACATATAGTGCGACTTGTCAAATATATTGGGCTGTATGGGATTTCCCCATTTTCTCCCTCGATCGAGATATCCTCTGTTTCGCCCAAAAAGATTGATTGAATTATCAAAAATTTGTAACGCGAAGCGCAAAAAATAAAGTGGAATTAAATGCAGGGAGTATTTAGATTGATATTAGATTATCAATTTTTTTATGGTTTACGTGATCGGACTAATAAAATTAAGTATCCAGGCTCCGTTTAGCAAAAACCCAATTGATAATGAATATATAATATTTTTTTAATTACTACTTATCTGATATCCAAAATTAGGATTCAAAATTCGATTCAAAAATACAAAAAATTGAAACCGGGTGATCTAAAACTGTTGATCAAATAATATAATTAAAAATTTTTTGACTATTTGACAGAAGACATGTGAAAGAAATTAAATAAAAATAAAGAAGGAATAGTCAAAAAAGACGCGGTATTCGGTTCATTTGTCCTATATGTGCAAATCAAAATCGGGCAAATTTTTCCTTTTACTCGGGGTAGAGCATAAACCTAAAAAATGGAATAAAAAAAGGAAGAAGCCCATTAAGGAACAAGAAAAAACCATCGCCATTTAAACTGAATCTCGATGAAAAAAATATCAATGAATCAAGTTAGTCTGACAGGCTTAATCAATCGTTTTATTATAGGATTCTAATATTTAATAAACGAGGCTAAAACCTATTTTTTCTTTTATTTTACTTTTAAAAAGGGAGAAAGCCCTTCCCTGAAAAGTTGGAAAGAAAAGCCTTCTATGAAAAAAGGGGGGTTGGAATCGACACATTGATTTTTTCACAATTTTTGTTGAACCGTATGCATCAAAAGGTGCCTGTACGGCTCCTAAGGAATAAAATTTGATCCTAATCAACCGACTTTATCGAGAAAGATTATTTTTTTTAGGCCAAGAGGTTAATACCGAAATCTCGAATCAACTTATTAGTCTTATGATATATCTCAGTATAGAAAAGGATACCAAAGATCTTTATTTGTTTATAAACTCTCCTGGTGGATGGGTAATATCTGGAATGGCTGTTTATGATACTATGCAATTTGTGCGACCCGATGTACAGACAATATGCATGGGATTGGCTGCTTCAATAGCATCCTTTATCCTAGTCGGAGGAGCAATTACCAAACGTATAGCATTCCCTCACGCTTGGCGCCAATGAGTTTTTTTATTTTCGAAAAAAATACTATGCCTTCGCCATCGGAAATATTAATTAGTTAAGTAATAATAGCATGGCACGTCGAATTGGATATGAAATTTTTTAGATTAAAAAAAATTAGATTATATATTGAAAGAGTAGTATGAGATAAGGAAGGGGTATTTTAAATGATATCTTACCTATTCGGGCACATCTCAGCGTCACAAACTTTGTTTTCACACCGGAAGCTTATTTACAAAATTTAGATTATAAAAAAAAAGACACTTTGGGATTGCTGAATCATAGACGAATCAAAAAAATGATATATAAAGCAACGGAACCATCATAGTATTTTTTTAACTCCTACAAAAAAGAAGGATGGTAATTGGATCATTTATGGATCTGCGTCTAATATAACCTATATTTTGGTTTCTTTCGCCGAAAGGAAAGGTCAAAAACATAAATTCCATTGTGGAGCCGTATGCAATGCACAAAAAAAGCCTGTACGGTTATTAAATTTTCTCTGTTTTTTGGTTATCTCGCCTCGTTCTGCGAAATAGAAGAACCTTTTCTATTATATCATCAGGGTAATGATCCATCAACCCGCCAGTTCGTTTTATGAGGCACAAACGGGAGAATTTATCTTGGAAGCGGAAGAACTACTAAAACTTCGCGAAACCATCACAAGGGTTTATGTACAAAGAACGGGCAAACCTATATGGGTTGTATCCGAAGACATGGAAAGGGATGTTTTTATGTCAGCAACAGAAGCCCAAGCTCATGGAATTGTGGATCTTGTAGCGGTTCAATAAAAAAAAGGGGCGATTTCATGCAAATCTACAATTGCTAATTTTATATCTTTTTAGATTAAAATTAAAGGTTTAGTTTCATATTCTCTTCAATATATTTTTTTTTATATTGAAGAGAATCTTGAAAAGAAGTAATTCAGAATTAGCCGGTTAGAACCAATCTAAACCAGCTCATTATTTATATGATTCCGCATGCCAACCATTAAACAACTTATTAGAAATACAAGACAGCCAATCCGAAATGTCACGAAATCCCCAGCGCTTCGGGGATGCCCTCAGCGACGAGGAACATGTACTCGGGTGTATGTGCGACTCGTTTAGATCATAGACTGAGACACAAAAAGGAACTTCTTTGTGAAATATCAAGGATCAGTACCTGTGAATAAAATAGAATGGAGGAACTCGATTCATTATTTCAAAAAGATAGATCGTTCCTATCTTCTATTGTGTCTGAAACTTATGGTTTACATTGGTGCAAATCCAATCAACTCCATTTTTTAGAAAACCCCCAACGATAACAAATGGTTGTCCATTAAGCGGGGGAAATTCCATTTTTTATTAAAAGAATGCCACTCTTGAAAGAAAAGAACGGACTCACAGGGTAAACGACCAAATCAATTTTAAAAATAAAATACCGTTACTGTATAAAGTGGATCTCATTGTGAAAGACCTATTACTGGAATATTCATGGGGTAGAGCCAAAGAATGTGAATTGTACAAGTTAACAATAGTATTAATTAAAAGACGGAGCTCCGGTGTATAGAGAGGACCTCACCGTTTTAGAAGTAACCATAGAAACGATGGAACCCACTATTTATCCATTTCTATTTACTACTTTTTGTAGTTATTCTATTTTTTTATATAAAGTCTCAAGGCGATTTTTCCTTTGAAAGTAAAATACCTAGCAAAAAATAGTGGTGGGGAAGGTTAGAGTAGCAAAAGCCATTGGAATTTTTTTATACTTTATACATTGGAATAATTCGTTTGGTTATTAATGACTAGTAAAGGGGAAACGAATACCTAAAAAAAGAATTAGTTATTCATCAAAGTTTGATTTATTCAATGACTAGAATTAAACGCGGATATATAGCTCGGAGGCGTAGAACAAAACTTCGTTTATTTGCATCAAGCTTTCGGGGGGCTCATTCACGACTTACACGAACTATGACTCAACAGAGAATCAGAGCTTTAGTTTCGGCTCATCGGGATAGGGGTAAAAGAAAAAGAGATTTTCGTCGTTTATGGATCACTCGAATAAATGCCGTAATTCACGAAACGGGGGTATTCCATAGTTATAACCTATTCATACACAATCTGTACAAGAAGCAATTACTTCTTAATCGGAAAATACTTGCACAAATAGCTCTATTAAACAGGAGTTGTCTTTATACGATTTCGAATGAGATCAAAAAATAAGGGGATTGGAAGAAATCCACTAAAATATTTGAAATAGAGTTCTAAGGAGAATGAGCTCGGGGAAGGTAGAGTAGAAATTAGTATTATAAAAAAAGCCGTCAAAACAAAACGAGGGTATATAGTCGCTAAAAAAAGAGTTATTCTTTTTCTTTTCGACGATTCTTTTCTTTTTGTTTTTTATTTATGACAGACACGGACGTAACAATCAAATTTTTATTCTTGATTGGATTTTTCGAACAAAATAGTAATCTCTTTTTTAATTCCTTCAGATTGGAATTGTTATTGAATTGAATAATAAGTCTATGTTTTTCTGGTTCTAAGGCTAGTAGTTCTAGGGGTCGACTCACCTCTTTCAAATTGTTTCTGATTATTAAGAAAAGGTAACAAAGCTAAAATACGAGCTTGTTTTATAGCAATAGTAATTAATCGTTGTTGTTTTAAAGTCACTCTATTCACCCGTCTAGATAATATTTTTCCTTGTTCACTAATAAATCGACTAATTAAACTCATGTTTCTATAATCAATTCGATCCCCCGATTGGATCGGGGGCAAACGCCTACGAAAAGATCGCTTGGATTTAGTAAAAGGTCGCTTAGATTTATTCATAATTTTTTTATTCCTCTACTATTTTGATCAGATCAAAATAAAAATGATTTCTATTTCTATATAGGATAGAGATTCTATATAGAATTCAGAATATAGGATTAGATTTCTTTCTGTTGATTTATTTGTTTCTATTTATATATATTACATATATAGATACTAGCATTATTCCTGTTTTTAAAATAAAAGTTGACATACAAGCACTCAATTTGATCTATTTCTTGATTTCCCCGTGCATTGTATGGTTATAACAATAGGGACAGAATTTTCTCAATTCCAATCGACTAGGGGTGTTATGCCGATTCTTTTGAGTAATATATCTGGAAATTCCCGAAGATTCTTTCTTAATATCATTTCGAACACAACTGGTACATTCCAAAATAATTGTTACTCGAACATCTTTACCCTTGGCCATGAAACCTCCTTTGGATTTATGATTCACCCCAATCTTCTATTTTCATTTTAGGATCCAGAAAGAGCAAGAACAAAAAAAATAGAAGCTGTTAACTAAAAAAAATTTCTGAAATATTTCGTTGCAATGAATATTAATTAGTAATAAAAATAATAATAATAAGCAAGACAATGATTTTTTGAAAACTATATTTTCAAATCTTTGTACCGTATTTTTTTTTAAATATCTCATAGGATACTCTTTCCCTAGCAAGACTTTTTTTTTCGTTCTATTACTAATTTAATTGGATCCTGAATCCTCGGTTTTAGGATCTTTTGCCCCCCCTTTTTCTAATTATTTTTTAGAATGGATTAGAAAAAAAAAAGGAGGGGGGGATTAGTGCCGATCGTTGATCGTATCTCTAAATTTTTTCACCCTTTCTGATGTTAATAACTAGAATGAAAAAAAAGGAAATGTTAATGCATCTGGAAATAAACGATTAATCTCTATTAATAAACCTGCTAACGAACCGAACCATAGAGTACTTAGTACCGGTGCTACGGAAAGATATGTTTTTAGATCTCGCATTTGAAACCCTCCCTCTTTCTTCTTTATTGTATTA